TTCTTCTAATTTTTTTATCTTCCCATTCATTTCCTGCGGACTCTTCGTCTCCTAATTCCTTCCATTCTACCAAAGAATTATCTAGAATAATTCGCAAATCCAAATCGGCTAATTGTTCTCTGATAGCACCTGCCCCCGTAGAGATTTCTCGGTTTCGAAATGTCTCGAAACCTTGAGTAGTAAAAAAGAGTGGGATGCTGTATTTCCAGGATTGGATTTCATATTCGAATGAACCTCGTAATCGTAAGAAAGTAGGTTTTTTAGCTATGGACCTAGCAAAAGAAAAATCGAGATAGGTTCCTATAATATTGGATCCCCCCCTCACAATCGGACGTGAAGGTTTCCTCTCATCCGGCTCAAGTAGTTATACCAAATAAAGATAAGGGGTTCTTCTTCTGTTTAAACTTTGTTCGAGAAAACCCTATAAAAAGCTACTCTTTACTCAAGTTCCCAGTAAGGACCAGCCTTTCATTGATTCATTTTTATCTTATTTTATTTTTTATTTTCACTCTAACCTTTTTTACTTTCTTTTATGTTTATTTATGTTTACGAAAAAAAAGGAAATGTGAAATTCTTGAGTAGTCTACTTCCCCTCAAATGATGAATCCCCTGAAAGGAATATTTTGGGACTCGTAAAGGATTTATTTGTCTATATATTGTATTGTTCCATTCGATCTTTTTTAGGTCTCTACTCACCTCGATGGTTATGTGCCATGATATCCCTTGAAGCATATATGCGATATATAAGCTCCCGTAACCATGCCATATTCGCTTGCGCTTGCCTGAACAGAATTTCTTTCTCAAAGAAATGGAATGTATAATTCCACAAAAAGTCTTTTTTCACGAGGTATGACTAACTATTCCTATATTATCTGTTACGGAATCGACCATGGATCAATCCCCCTTTTCTTCCATTTTTAAGTCTTGAATGCACCCATAATTCTGAGCTTCATGTTCCTCCTCCCAAGATACATGTCAGAGCTGGGGGCATCCCAATCAGATTAAATGGGATGACAGTTTCTCAGTCCAAATCTGTCAAATGAAAATTTCGATCAAATCACACATCGCAATATACTAGGCCCTCTAATTCCCTAAGGGGCTTATCTAAAAGATTCGCAATATAACTAGGAAGACGTTTCAAATACCACACATGAGTCACTGGACATGTCAGTTTGATGTATCCCATTTGGTACCTTCGTACTCGAGAATCAACAAATTCCACCCCGCATTCTTCACAAGATTTCGGGTCTTCTTTTTCAGCCCCAATTCCTCGGTAATTTCCACAAGCACAAATCCCACTTTTTATGGGTCCGGAAATTCTTTCACAAAACAATCCATCTTTCTCCGGTTTATTAGTTTTATAATGAAAAGTATAGGGTTTTGTCACCTCTCCAACTATCTCTCCATTGGGTAGAATTTTTTTTGCCCAAGCCTCGATTTGTTGAGGGGAAACTGGTCCAATTCGAAGTTGTTGATGTTTATACTGGTCGATCATAGAATAGAAATTCTGATTCATTGAGATCAAGCTTCCTTCCTATCCATCTGGAAGTTCTTTTCAGATACAAGGAAATGATTCAGTTCCAGGGACAAAGATCGTAGTTCTCGAACGAGCAATCGAAAAGATTCTGGAGCACCCTCTGGGTTAGGTACTGGTGCTCCAATAATCGTAGCACCAAGTACTTCTTGACGAGCTTTAATATGATCAGATTTAGAAGTAAGCATCTCTTGTAAAATATGAGCAACACCAAATCCCTCTAGAGCCCAAACTTCCATTTCTCCTACTCTTTGTCCCCCTTGTTTGGCCCTCCCTCTAAGAGGTTGTTGTGTAACAAGCGCGTAATGCCCACTGGAACGTCCATGGATTTTATCATCAACTTGATGAATTAATTTTAGGATATAGGACTTTCCTATTAGAACAGGTTGTTCAAAAAGATCTCCTGTTCTTCCATCAAATATTCTGCTTTTTCCCGGATATTCAGGTTCAAATACCCATGGATTTTTTGTTTGCTTACTGGCTTCATATAATTCAGAAAACACTAGTTTTCTTGAGGCCTCTTGCTCATATCTCTCATCAAAGGGTCCTATTCTATAATGTTTCTTTAGCAGATCCCCCGCTAACCCGAGCGAACATTCAAATATCTGTCCCACATTCATTCGTGAGGGGACTCCTAATGGGTTGAATACCATATCAACGGGCGTTCCATCTTGCAAATAGGGCATATCTTGTCTAGACAAAATCTTAGAAATTATACCCTTATTCCCATGTCTTCCAGCTACTTTATCACCTACTTTGATTTCACGTTTCTGTGAAATATATACACGAATCCTTTCTGGATTATAATTGGAAACCCCCTTTCTATGGATCCATCTCACATCAATAACTCGACCCCTTCCCCCTATAGGTAGTCTGAGAGAAGTTTCTTTTGAAGTGGATACCTGAATGCCAAGTATAGCTCGTAATAATCTATCCTCGGGGGCATATGACGATTCGCTCGCTGTCTGAGGTGTTAATTTACCTACTAAGATATCACCTGTTTCTATCCAAGATCCCAGCATCACAATTCCGTTTCTGTCTAAATTTCGGAGTAAACGAGCCTCTAAATGCGGGATCTCCTTAGTGATTCTTTCAGGACCTTGGCTTGTTACATGAGTCTGAATTTCATATTTCCGGATGTGAAAAGAAGTATAAATATCTTCATAGACCAGACGTTCGCTAATTAGTACTGCGTCTTCAAAATTGTAACCTTCCCATGGCATATAAGCTACTAATACATTTTTTCCTAAAGCGAGTTCCCCACCAGCTGTAGCCGCACCACCCGCTAGAATTTGTCCCTTTTTAATGTATTTACCCCGTTGAACCTGAGTTTTTTGATGCATACAAGTATTTTTGTTGGAACGTTGATACATAACTAATGGAATGCTTAGAGTATCCCCATTACTTGAGAAAATGATCTTTTGAGTATCAGTAGAAATGATTTTTCCCTTGCGTTCGGCTATAGCTGAAATCCCCGAATCTAGAGCCGTTTGGCCTTCCAACCCAGTTCCAACAATGCACTTCTCGGACCGAGAAAGTGGAACTGCTTGGCGCTGCATATTAGAACTCATTAAAGCTCGATTCGCATCATTATGCTCGATAAAAGGAATGAGGGAAGCCCCAATAGAAAAATATTGGAAGGGAAAAATGCTTCTAAGATGAATCTCTTCCCATGCAATACTCAGGAATTCTTGACGATATCGAGCTGGAACAACCTGTTGTTCTTGAATACCCCGATTCAAGGCCAAAGAATTTCCTGCTGCTACCATATAATATTCATCTCTATTTGGTGATAAATAAACCATCTGTGCCTCTTTTGATCTCTCAGATAATTCATAAAACGGACTCTCTATAGATCCCCAATAACCAACCTTCACATGAGTAGCTAATGATCCAATAAGTCCAACGTTGATTCCTTCGGACGTGTCAATTGGACAAATACGTCCATAGTGACTCGGGTGGATATCTCGTATCCGAAAACTAGCAGTTCGCCCCGTCAATCCTCCGGGACCCAAATAACTCCATTTTCGCCCATGAACAATTTGTGTCAACGGATTAGTCCGATCCAAAACTTGAGATAAAGGGTGTAGGCCAAAAAACGATTCATAAGTAGTTGTTAATGAAGTTGAAGTTACCAAATTTTGAGGAGTCGGTATCAATTTATGCCTGATTGCTCCACATATAGTTCCTCGAACCGTATTTTCTAAACGAACAAGAGCCAATCCAAATTGATCCTGTAATAGATCTGCTACAGAACGAATACGTTTATTTTTCAAGTGATTCATATCGTCAAGTGTACCCATTCCCAATTTCATTCCAATCAAATGATCCACAGCAGCCAATAGATCTCGTGGTAACAAAAATGTATTGTTTTGGGGTATATCAAGATTAAGTCTCCGGTTCATATTTCGTCGACCAATCTTTCCTAATTCACATCTTTGTTGAAAAAATTTCTTTTGTAATTCCTTGCATAAGGACTCAGAAAATACCGGATCCCCCCCTACACAGGCAAATTGTTGATAAAACTCCAAAATAGCATTTTCTTTTGATCCAATCTTTTTTTTCTCTTTATCATTTGGGAAAGACAAGAAAATTTCAGGGTAACAAACATTCTCTAGAATTTCTCTTATATTCGAACCCATAGCTGATGATAGAACTAGAATAGATATTTTTTGTTTTCTACTTACGCGGGCCCATATCCTTGCTTTTCTATCAATTTCTAATTCCGACCTTCCCCCCCAATCCGATATTATAGTACTGGTATAGACAGAAATTCCGTTATGTTCCAATTCTGAACGATAGTAAATACCGGGACTTTGCAATATTTGGTTGATCACAATTCGGTATATTCCATTTACTATAGAGGTTCCAAAAGAATTCATTATAGGGATGTTTCCAATAAAAATGGTTTGTTCTTGCATATTTCTACCGGTTTTCCAAATTAAGACCGCGGGTACATATAATTCAGAAGAATATGTGAGTGATTCATACACAGCATCTCTTTCTTTTATCAAGGGCTCTACCAATTGATATGTTTCCACAAATAATTGAAATTCAATTTCTTGATCTCTATCTTCAATTTTTTGAAACTTATGAAATTCTTCCGTCAAGCCCTGATTAATGAACCTACAAAATCCCTCAAATTGTATCTGACTAAATCCAGGTATTGTGGACATTCCCTCATTTCCATTCTGGATCATCTTAATCTTAAGTTTCCTCTTTATTGAAAAAATCCCATTATTGGCTTGGCTCACTATTCATCGAACCCTACCTATTGATCTAGCAATGATGGAATGGATATTCTGTTTACTGAATCACATAAAATTTGAGTCAACTCCATCCATATATATCATACGTATGAACGGAAGCAAGACAGAGAAATGGAGGGCATTTTCGATGCAAGTTCGAATTTGAACTTGAGCCAGGTACAAATAGAAAGAAATGGAAATTTATAAAGCATTCCCGGGAAAAATTCTGTCACTTAGGATGATGGAGTCTTTTATCGGATATCAAAATTGATCCAATTTATACCTAATTCTTTTATTATGATATTATGATCAGGGTGCAAAAAAATAAAAAATCAATGAATTTAGGATTCAATCTGCTCTCTATGAATGAGATAAAAACAGAAGAATCAGGAACAGCATAGAGTTTCCCTTTTTTTAGGACACACAATTGAATGTTTAAAAAGGAATTCACAAATCTTTTTTTGGTAGTATAATTTCTAAAACACAATGTGGAATTGCGTACGTATATAGTCATAGGAGTAATCTTTAGGAAGTACATGCCAATATAGCTATTCGTATATCACATCTTTTATCATAATTAAACTTGGTTTAACATAGGTTAGGTCGCACTCTATACATAATGTCTATCTTCTATTCATATTCAATATTCAATGAAATATTCAAGCACGATGATCCTATATAGGGATATGCGCATAAGAAATAGACCTGGGCTCGGTATCCATGTATAAAAATTTCTGTTCTGGAGTTTACACTGTTCTGGGGTTTACATATACACATATATTTTCTTATAATTCTAATTGATAATGTAATAGATAATGATTAGTCGTAAATCAATTGGATTTTGCATCCATTAAGGTAATACAAATGGAGATACAAAATTAAGAGCTGTTCACTAATTCAAAGTAAGAAAAGTAAGTAAGAGTAAAAGATTAATAAGTAAATAGTTAATGAAGTAAAGAGTGAATTATTCTAAATTGCCCTGCATTTTACAGTCTGTGACCGGGGCCGGGAATCTTTTCACTTTTCTATAGAAAAGTGAAAAGAGAAGGTAAGTTTTTAAGCGACGCGTGTTTTGAGATAAAATCAATCGAAGAAAAGAATAGAAACAGGATCCAATAAAAAAGAGGAATTATTTTTTGGAAAAAAATAAGTACAATGGGATTCAAGATCCAAAAATAAAAGAAATTAAGAAAGTAAAAAATTCAAATCAAAACAAAATGAGGAGAGGAAAAGAAATAGAATAATAATATAATTCTAGATTATAGAAATATAGAAAGAGAATATAAGTATAAGTATAAGAATATATATATATAATTCTCTAATTTCTAATTCTATAATTATAGAATTTTTTTATTTCTTTATCCATTTTGGATAGAATTTGGCGGCATGGCCAAGTGGTAAGGCGGGGGACTGCAAATCCTTTATCCCCAGTTCGAATCTGGGTGTCGCCTGATCAACAAAAAAATACTTGGAATTTTTTGATCGAACTTGACGAATTCTTGCCCCGAAAAAGCATTAGGCAAGGGCTAGGTCTGTTGATACTTGATTTTGAGAACCCATAGGGCCTATAAAAGACTGTCATCTTTTTTCTCAAAATCAGGGTTCTGAGTGTGGCTCAAAAAGGCACCAATAAATCTGAAGCAACTCAATCTTATTAATGATCTTATTAATGATTGGTTTGGGCTATTCTGAATTGAATCAAATAAAAGAAATAGTGAGAATTCATTCTGGGCATCAGAACTATGAAAGTAAGAAGTCGGAAATCTTGGTATCCAAAGGTTCCTAAGAGACACTCCTTTTTGGCTACTAAGGTTGAAGAAAGGATTCTAAAAAAGACTATAAAGACTCCCTAATTATTTTACAATATAACTTTCTTAATATTGAGGTAGTGTCTACTCACTCTGTCTGCGATGAAATTAGATTGGATAGGCTGATGGGAATTTCATTTAATAATTGTGGCAAAGAACTGAAGATACTTTGTATCCAGACTCACTAGAGGTTCTGAGTGCTGCTCATAAATTTCATCAGAATGGTTGAATGGCTCTTCTTTCTATTTGTATATTTTATTTTTTCTTTTTTTTTCCAATTCTTTCTATTTCAATAGAAAGAATTGGAACTTTTTATGAGTGGATTCATGAAATTATTTCATAAAGAGCCATAAGTAAGAATCCTATTTTGACTCTGCACCATTGATTCCACTATGATTATGAATCAATAATGGAATAATTCCTTCATTTCATAGAGATAGGGGACATCATTCGCATGGATATAGTAAGTCTCGCTTGGGCTGCTTTAATGGTAGTGTTTACATTTTCTCTTTCACTTGTAGTATGGGGAAGGAGTGGGCTTTAGAGCTAGGAATATTACTAATTTAGTACTTTACTGAAAAATCTACTTGTATCAATTGTGATCGTTTTGCGAAAGCTTAAAAAAACTTGACTTGCTTTAGTTTATTTATATTTTATCTATATATTATATCTTATATATAAGATATATTAAGTAGTATTATATTATTATTTTATATTATTATTTTATTATTAGATTTCTATTTTCTATTGAATCCTCTATTAAATATTAAATAGTTTTCTTTTATTATTATATTCTTATTATTTATTAATATATATTAATAGATTAGATTTCTATAATTCTCTAATATATGATTATGATATGGTATTTATATGGTATATAGTATATGTCTGTACTATTCTTCCTACATTA